TATTTTCGAAAAATACTATGCCTTCGCCATCGGAAATATGAATTAGTTAAGTAATAATAGCATGGCACTTCGAATTCAATATGAAATTTTTTAGATTTCAAAAATTCAATTATATATTGAAAGAGTAGTATGAGATAAGGAAGGGGTATTTAAAATGATATCTTACCTATTCGGGCACATCTCAGCGTCACAAACTTTGTTTTCACACCGGAAGCTTAAAAAAAAAAAAAAGACACTTTGGGATTGCTGAATCATAGACGAATCAAAAAAATGATATATAAAGCAACGGAACCATCATAGTATTTTTTTAACTCCTACAAAAAAAAGGATGGTAATTGGATCATTTATGGATCTGCGTATAATAGAACCTATATTTTGTTTTCTTTCGCCGAAAGGAAAGGTCAAAAACGTAAATTCCATTGTGGAGCCGTATGCAATGCACAAAAAAAGCCTGTACGGTTAGGTTAGTCAATTTTCTCCGTTTTTTTGGTTATCTCGCCTCATTCTGCGAAATAGAAGAACCTTTTCTATTATATCATCAGGGTAATGATCCATCAACCCGCTAGTTCGCTTTATGAGGCACAAACGGGACAATGTATCTTGGAAGCGGGAGAACTACTAAAACTTCGCGAAACCATCACAAGGGTTTATGGACAAAGAACGGGCAAACCTATATGGGTTGTATCCGAAGACTTGGAAAGGGATGTTTTTATGTCAGCAACAGAAGCCCAAGCTCATGGAATTGTTGATCTTGTAGCGGTTCAATAAAAAATAGGAGCGATTTCATGCAAATCTACAATTACTTTTTTTTATCTTTTTAGATTAAAGGTTTAGTTTCATGTTCTCTCTATATATATATATTTTTTTTTTGAAGAGAATCTTGAAGAGAAGTAATTAAGAATTAGCCGGTTAGAACCCATCTAAACCAGCCCATTATTTATATGATTCCGTATGCCAACCATTAAACAACTTATTAGAAATACAAGACAGCCAATCCGAAATGTCACGAAATCCCCAGCGCTTCGGGGATGCCCTCAGCGACGAGGAACATGTACTCGGGTGTATGTGCGACTCGTTTAGATCATAGACTGAGACACAAAAAGGAAATTCTTTTTGAAATATCAAGGATCAGTACCTGTGAATAAAATAGAATGGAGGAACTCGATTCATTATTTAAAAACGAGAGATCCTTCATATCTTCTATTGTGTATGAAACTTATGGTTTACATTGGTGCAAATCCAATCAACTCCATTTTTTTAGAAAACCCCCAATGATAACAAATGGTTATCCATTAAGCGGGGGAAATTCCATTTTTTATTAAAAAGATTCCACTCTTGAAAGAAAAGAACGGACTAACAGGGTAAACGACCAAATCCATTTTAAAAATGAAATACCGTTACTGTATAAAGTGGATCTCATTGTGAAAGACCTATTACTGGAAGATTCATGGGGTAGAGCCAAAGAATGTGAATTGTACAAGTTACCAATAGTTATAGTTATTGATTAATTAAAAGAAGGAGCTCCGGTGTATAGAGAGTACCTCACCGTTTTATAAGTAACCATAGAAACGATGGAACCCACTATTTATCCATTTCTATTTACTACTTTTTGTAGTTATTCTCTTTTTTTATATCAAGTATCAAGGCCATTTCTCCTTTCAAAGCAAAATACCTCGCAAAAAATAGTGGTGGGGAAGGTTAGAGTAGCAAAAGCCGTTGGAATTTTTTTTTATACATTGGAATAATTCGTTTGGTTATTAATGACTAGTAAAGGGGAAAAGAATAACTAAACAAAGAATTTAGTTATTCATCAAAGTTTGATTTATTCAATGACTAGAATTAAACGCGGATATATAGCTCGGAGGCGTAGAACAAAACTTCGTTTATTTGCATCAAGCTTTCGAGGGGCTCATTCACGACTTACACGAACTATGACTCAACAGAGAATAAGAGCTTTGGTTTCGGCTCATCGGGATAGGGGTAAAAGAAAAAGAGATTTTCGTCGTTTATGGATCACTCGAATAAATGCTGTAATTCACGAAAAGGAGGTATTCTATAGTTATAACCAATTCATACACAATCTGTACAAGAAGCAATTACTTCTTAATCGGAAAATACTTGCACAAATAGCTCTATTAAATAGGAGTTGTCTTTATACGATTGCGAATGAGCTCAATAAATAAGGGGATTGGAAGAAATCCACTAAAATTTTTGAAATATAGTTCTAAGGAGAATGAGCTCGGGGAAGGTAGAGTAGAAATAAGTAAAAAAAAAAAGTCGTCAAAACGAGGGTATATAGTCACTAAAAAAAGAGTTATTCTTTTTATTTTCGGCGATTTTTTTTTTCTTTTTTTTTTATGACAGACACAGACGTAACCATCAAATTTTGATTCTTGATTGGATTTTTCGAACAAAATTTTAATCTCTTTTTTCATTTCTTCAGATTGGAATTGTTATTCAATTGAAGAATAAGTCTATTTTTTTCTGGTTCTAAGGCTAGTAGTTCTAGGGTTCGACTCACTTCTTTCAAATTGTTTCTGATTATTAAGAAAAGGTAACAAAGATAAAATACGAGCTTGTTTTATAGCAATAGTAATTAATCGTTGTTGTTTTAAAGTCACTCTATTCACCCGTCTAGATAATATTTTTCCTTGTTCACTAATAAATCGACTAATTAAACTCATGTTTCTATAATCAATTCGATCCCCCGATTGGATCGGGGGCAAACGCCTACGAAAAGATCGCTTGGATTTAGTAAAAGTTCGCTTAGATTTATTCATAATTTTTTCATTCCTGATCTATAAAATCCTATTTTGATCGGATCAAAATCAAAACAATTTCTATATAGGATAGAGTTTCTATGTTTCTATATAGAATTAAGAATTATAGGATTAGATTTCTTTCTATTGATTTATTTGTTTATATTTATATATATGTAATAAGATATAGATACTATCTAGATTCCTGTTCTTAAAATAAAAGTTGACATAAAAGCACTCAATTTAATCTATTTCTTTATTTCCCCGTGAATTGTATGTTTATAACAATAGGGACAGAATTTTCTCAAGTCCAATCGACTAGGGGTCTTATGCCGATTCTTTTGAGTAATATATCTGGAAATTCCCGCTGATTCTTTCTTAATATTATTTCGAACACAACTGGTACATTCCAAAATAATTGTTACTCGAACATCTTTACCCTTGGCCATGAAACCTCCTTTGGATTTATGATTCACCCCAATCTTCTATTTTCATTTTAGGATCCAGAAAGAACAAGAACCAAAAAAATAGAAGCTGTTAACTAAAAAAATTTTCTAAAATATTTCGTTGCAATGAATATTTATTAGTAATTAAATCAAAATAAAATAATAAGCAATACAATGATAAAAAAAAACTATATTTCAAATCTTTGTAGAGTATTTTTTTTTTAGTATCTCATAGAATACTCTTTCCCTAGCAACACTTTTTTTTTCGTTCTATTTTAATTGGATCCTGAACCCTCGTTTTTATGACCTTTCGTCCCCCCCCATTTTTCTAATTAATTCTAAAAAAAAAATGAGAAAAAAAAAGGGGGGGGGGTGAGTCCCCGATCGTTGATCGTATCTCTAAATTTTTTCACCCTTTCTGATGTTAATAACTAGAATGAAAAAAAGGGAAATGTTAATGCATCTGGAAATAAACGATTAATCTCTATTAATAAACCTGCTAACGAACCGAACCATAGAGTACTTAGTACCGGTGCTACGGAAAGATATGTTTTTAGATCTCGCATTTGAAATCCTCCTTCTTTCTTCTTTAATTGTCTTACATTATATCTTACATTATATATAGTAATATATATAACTACAGATGTATATGTAGTTAATAAGTTCTTGTATTTGTATACGCAACTCCCCCAATTAGAATTTAAATATTGTCTACTAGAACGATCTTATAGATTCCATTTTCAAATGGAAACGCCTAGTTATATAAAATTTAAATTGAGAGAATTATAGTCAACAATAAAAAAAGAAAGTAATTTTTTTTAATTATATATATGTTTGTTATCTGATATGAGACAAAAAAACGAAGGATGTGGAAAACAAGACAGGAATTCTCTACAATGACACTGTAAACCAATTGAAAGGGATGTAGCGCAGCTTGGTAGCGCGTTTGTTTTGGGTACAAAATGTCACGGGTTCAAATCCTGTCATCCCTACCTATTTACTGCTCTTCTGAGCAGTAAGGAGGGATCTATTTTAGATCTATCTTTTTTTAATAAAATTGCACATACATATAATTCTGAAATTTATGATATACTATGATATAGTATATACGTACAAAATCAATTCGGGTTAAAGAATGTCCTCTTTCTAGCCTTTTCATTTTTTAGAAAAAACAAGAAGAGCGCTCTTAGTTCAGTTCGGTAGAACGTGGGTCTCCAAAACCCAATGTCGTAGGTTCAAATCCTACAGAGCGTGATTTCACTCTTGTTTATTAGATTGTGTCAAAATTCCACTGTTCGCAAATAATTGAGCAGCAATCTGACTTAGACCTCCCGCATATAAAGCAAGACGGAGGTCAGTAAAAAAAAAAAGAGATGTTAATTAATCAAAAATCCAACTGATCACCACGTCTGTATTGTAAATAAGCAGTTACGAATAATCCAGCCAAAGTAATAGGAATTAGACCTAAGACGATTCCAAATAAAGAAACTTCAATCATTTCAATTTTCTTTTGTTTTCATTTTTGAAAGGGAGAAAAGAGAGGTACTATCTATTCCTAGCTCTTAATCTGTATTGCCGATGAATCTCAATGACCAAAATTGGGTAATTAACACGGTAAGGAACTATCGAACATATGAAATACCATAGAAATCCGTTTTTAGAAAAAAAATCTTCATTCAATTAATTTCAAATAAGTCGTATTTTGCTTAGACCAATAAATAGAACCGAGGTTATAGTTAAAGCTGCTAGTAGAAAACCGAAATAACTCGTTATAGTAGGCATGAAGGGACTCAAT